AATAAGATGGCCGAGCTTTTAGGCGTTAGATTGTAAATCTAAAGACAAGTAGAACTTTCTTATTAAGGTCTCATAGTATAAATAATGATATTAGATTGCAAATCTGGAGATGTGCGTTAGCACTGGGACTTAGAATTTAAAAGATTTCTTTTTTTTTAGGCTTTGAAGGCCTTTAGTTTAAATATAACTTAAAATTCTAAACAAAGAAAGGCAAGGGAAAGAGAATCCCGAAGAGATTAAAGAAGGAAAGGATAGCTGACAAAGAAAAAATGGAAAAAGAGGATTTATCTTTTAGTCTAGAAACTAGAGTAGGGAAGGATAAAAGAATTAAGGGTATAAAAATTCGTAGATAGAAATAGAGGGTGATTAGTCTTGAGGCTAGAAGGATTATAACTGGGAAGATTGATCTTCTATTAATGAGAAGTTGAATTATAATTCATTTAGGAACAAATCCTAAAAAAGGAGGCAAGCCTCCGAGGGATAAGAAATTTATTGGTAGTAAGAAGTTAGAAATTATTCTTTTTTTGGAGTTATTAACAAGATTTGAAATTGTATAAGATTGAGCTCTAAATAGTATAATAATAACAGATGCAGAAATAATTGAGTAAAATAGGAAATAAAGTAGTCATGCTCTATCGTTTAATGTAATAGCCATGAATATTCATGACATGTGGTTAATTGAGGAGAAAGCTATAATTTTACGCAGTTTAAGAAGATTTAGGCCACCAATAGCTCCTACTACAGAAGATAAAATTGCTGTGAATGTAATAAGGTACAATATGTTAGGTAAAAAAGTAAGGTACGAAATTAAAAATATAGGGGCCAGTTTTTGGATTGTAAGAAGAATAAATGCTTGAGGTCAGAATAAACCTTCGATAACTTGGGGAAATCAGAAATGGAGAGGAGCAGCTCCTAATTTTATAAATAAGGATAAGGCGATTAAGGTGTATGAAATATTAACTGTATATATATACAAGGATCTTGACATAATTAAAATAGTAGAAGCAAGGGCTTGAACAAGGAAGTATTTGATCGCTGCTTCTGTTAAATGGGAATTTAGCTTTGTTGAAATAAGGGGAATAAAGGATAGTAGGTTAAGTTCTAAGCCTAACCATGCTCCGAACCAAGAAGTAGAGGAGATAGAAAGAAGGGAGCCAGTGAGAAGAGTAAAGAAAAACAGAAGATAGGAGATAGGAAAGGTCATTAAAAAGAGAAAGATTGGACTTTCATTTACGGGGTATGAGCCCATTAGCTTATATTAGCTTATCTTTTAGAGTATGCGTTGGTGTATAGGGCACATAAAGTTTTGATCTTTAGAGGAATGGTGTGAGTCCGTTACGTGTAATATAGGTATAAAATACATGATTAGCTCTATCAAAGCTACTCTTTTAAATCAGGCACTATATTTAAATGTTGAGATATTTAAAAATGAAATAAAGTTTAAAAGACTTAAAAGGTTAAGTAATAGACAAAAAAGAAACAAATATAAGGTTTGTCCTACATATATACATATATATATATATATATATATATATATATATATATATATATACATATATATATATACATATATATATATATACATATATATATATACATATATATATATATACATATATTAAGTGCCTACTAGAATTTTTGATTTTATTTCAATTCTTAAATATATAAGTGTATATTCAAAGAATATTTTAAGATAAATATTTATGAACAATACTTGTCGATATAGAACAATTATGAATATAATTACGTTAGATGGAAAGATATACGGTAAGTAATAACACTAGATCTTTGCCTTTCGTCGCTAAGCACGTTTAAAGGCAAAGACTAGTGTTATTACTTGGTTACTTATTAGATACATAAATAATGTAATTAAAGCTAAATTATACAAATTATGAATAATTTGTGTATTTTAGATTATATAACTTAAATAATAACAGATATACTCTTTTTTTTTTCTATTTTTTCTTTTTTTTATAGAAATTAAATAGCTACTTTTAGTTAGATAAACTTAAAATTATTATATATAATATTTTGTTATAGTAGGGCTAAATAATTTTTATTTAAAGATAAATTTTTTATTTATATAAGAAGTGAAAAGGATTATATTTTAGTTTTTTTTTAAGTAGTTCTAATTATATATACATTTATATACCAACAAATAAGACTTAGGAAAGGAAGTAGTGTATAATTATAAACTATAATACAGCTTACGTTTGGTGGCTACACATATCATATTCACATAGAAATCATTGAACTTTAAAGTTAAGTAATGAATGGTTAAATTGTACAGGCGTCCTAGTAACATAGAGGTTTGTTAAAATGTTTATTATAAATATATACTAGCTGTAGATATAAATTTATATATATATATATATATATATATACATATATGTGTTTATATATTTTATTATTTAATGTTTTTCTTAGAATTAGTATGAAAAGTTTGTTTTTGTAATGATTTAGATGTCTATAATATATTAGATCAAAGTTTGATTGGTTCTTGGTTTCTTATATTTTTACTGAATTTGTATGAAAGTTATAGCAAGTAATGTCAGATGATTTAAGATTCATCTATAAGGGTAAATAAAAGTAAAGTTTGTACTATAAATTATAATTCTCAGCATATAATATTAAACTATTTAATAAATTAAGATTTAGCAGTAAATTAAAGCTTGATGAATATTGTGCCAGCAGTCGCGGTTATACCTTAGAGCTAAGTAATAATGATTTGGGTGATTGTTATGTGGATTGTAAGATTGTGAATTATCTGGGAAAACAAAAAAGTGAAATTAGATTTTTTCATAAGATGAATTACTGTAATTTTAACTGAAGCAATAAAAAGTTGGATTTAAACTAGGAATAGATACCCTATTATACCAAGAAATAATTTTATACCCCTAAGTATTAGTAGATAAAAACTTTAAATTTGAATAATTTGGCGGTGATTTAGTCTTGTCAGAGGAACCTGTTTTTTAATCGATACACCACGAAGAATCTTACTTAAGTTTGAAAAGAGAAGTATGTATACCGTCATTATTAGATAATTTTTATAGAAATAAATTATTGCTTATATTGATAATTTCAAATATATTAGATCAAGGTGCAGCCTATACTTAAGTTAAAATGGGTTACAATAAATTTTATTTATAACGGATGGTATACTTAAAAGTATATTGGAAGGAGGATTTGATTGTAAAGCAAGTTTAACAAGCTTTCTAGATAAAAGCTCTAAATCATGTACATATCGCCCGTCGCTTTCATTGTTTATATGAGATAAGTCGTAACATAGTAGGTTTACCGGAAGGTGAACCTGGATAGGGAATAAAGCAAAGCTAGATTAGTATAGCGCTTCAGTTACGTTGAAGAGGGTTATTGTGCAAATCAATATGCTTTAAATTTTAAAATATTGTTAATTTTATTGTGAGCAATGTATGTAAAAATTAATATTATCATTAAATAGTAAATAATAATGAAGCGTTTAATAATAAGAGGCTATAGATTACAAGTACTGAATAGGAAATAAAAATAATTAATTTTAAAAAGAGTAAGCAAATATAAAAATTTGTACCTTGTGTATCAGGGGTGATCTAAATTGAGCAAATATAAACTGCAGTTCTCGAAATAAGAATAGCTATTATTTTAAGTATATTCTTTGTCACATAAAAGTATTTAATAAAATAATAAAGATGAGATGTCAAACGAGTCTTATAATATCTAGTTTTCTAGGAATTAAATATAATTTGATCATTAAGTTTAAAAAATTTAATGTTAAAGAGCAGGAGGGATGAGCTTCTTGCTACTAATATTATTATTCAATAAATTCTAAAATTAAAGGTCTTTTTAAGCTTAAAATTAGCTATAAAAGTAAAGTGTTCTAATTTAAGACAAGTAATTTAAATCATGAGATTTATAAAGGGTTTTTGAACTAGTACTAGGATTTTACAATAAATATAAAAATTGTAAGTAAAAATGATTTTATAAGTAGAATTAGTTGTAGGAAAAGTTAATGTAGATTGAGTATAGATAACTATAATTAAATAATTTAAATTTAAAAGTAACTCGGCAAAAAATTTTCTTGCCTGTTTATCAAAAACATGTCTATTTGAGGATATATGTAGTCTAGCCTGCTCACTGACATAAATGTTAAATAGCCGCGGTATCTTGACCGTGCAAAGGTAGCATAATCATTAGTTTTTTAATTGGAAACTCGTATGAATGGTTGGACAAAGAAAAATCTGTCTCTTTTATTAAAATTGAATTTGACTTTTAAGTGAAAAGGCTTAAATTTTCTAGAGGGACGATAAGACCCTATAAAGCTTTATAAATTCGATAATTTTGCAAATTTGTACAAATAAAAGTAATTTTGAAAAATTTATTTGGTTGGGGCGACAAAAGTATAATTAAAATAACTGCTAGAATTTCAAACAATAATTTTTGATTTAGGTTTGTAAATGATCCCTTATAAGGATTAAAAGATCAAGTTACTTTAGGGATAACAGCGTAATCTTTTTTGAGAGTGCTTATCAAAAAAAAGGTTTGCGACCTCGATGTTGAATTAAAATGTCTTTACGGTGCAGCAGCTGTATAAGAAGGTCTGTTCGACCTTTAATTTTTTACATGATTTGAGTTCAGACCGGCGAGAGCCAGGTCGGTTTCTATCTTCTAGATTTGTAAGTGTTACTTTAGTACGAAAGGATTAAGTAATAAAAACTTTTTTAAAATTGAAATAACTATTTTGTCAGATAATATGTACTAGATTTAGGATCTAGTTAAATAGAAGTAATTTTCTATAAATAGTAAAATATTTGAATCTAAATGTTTTGTGTTGTTAGTAGAAGTTGTAAGATATTTAGTTTTAATTGTATGTGTTTTAGTTGGAGTGGCTTTTGTAACTTTATTAGAGCGTAAAATTTTAGGATATATTCAGATTCGAAAGGGACCTAACAAGGTAGGTTATATAGGATTACTTCAGCCTTTTTCTGATGCAGTGAAGTTATTTAGAAAGGAGCAGACAGTCCCTATTATATCTAATTTTATTGCTTATTATATATGTCCTGTGTTTAGATTGTTCTTATCTTTACTAGTATGAAGAGTTATACCTTATGAGGTGGGTTTAATAAGATTTAATATAAGTATTCTTTTCTTCTTTTGTTGTTTAGGTATAGGTGTTTATAGTGTAATGGTAGCAGGCTGAGCTTCTAACTGTAAGTATTCTTTGTTAGGAAGGTTACGAAGGGTGGCGCAAACCATTTCTTATGAGGTAAGGCTAGCTCTTATTTTGTTGTCTTTTGTAGTTTTGCTAGGAGGATTTAGTTTAAAATTGTTTATGAAGTATCAGTGTTATAGTTGGTTTTTATTTTTGTCTTTACCTTTAAGGTTTATTTGGTTTGCATCTTCTTTAGCAGAGACTAATCGAACACCTTTCGATTTTGCAGAAGGAGAATCGGAGTTAGTATCAGGGTTTAATACTGAGTACAGAAGAGGAGGATTTGCTTTAATTTTTATAGCAGAGTATTCTAGGATTTTGTTTATAAGGGTCTTCTTTGTAATTATATTTTTAGGCAGGGAACCTTGTAGATTCATGTTTTACATGAAGTCTATAATATTAGCTTTTGTGTTTGTATGGGTTCGTGGTACTTTACCTCGTTTACGATATGATAAGTTAATGTATTTGGCCTGAAAAAGGTTTTTACCTGTTTCTATTAACTACTTGTTTTTCTTTATTGGGGTTAAGTCTTTATGTTTTGTAGCTAATTTATAAATATAATTAAAATTATATATTAGAGTCGATTGTTAAGATTGATTTTTCTTATCTGGTGTTTTCAAAACACCTATTTTTATAAACTAAACAATCATTTTAATATTTTATCTCATCTTATAATGAGTAAAGGGTTAATAATGAAAAGAGAGAAATAGGCTACTGTCAGGATTTGTCCCGTTAAGACATAAGGTTCTTCAACAGGCCGAGCACCAATTCAAGTTAATAAAATTAAAGTAGAAACTAAGACTCAGAATATAAATTGGTTTAATGGGTAGAAGGTCAATCTACGAAAATTTGATGTATGAGTGAAAGGAAGAATTATAATAATTGCTACTGAAGCAACTAAAGCGATCACTCCTCCAAGCTTGTTTGGAATGGATCGTAAAATTGCATAAGCAAATAAGAAATATCATTCCGGTTGAATATGTGCAGGAGTAACCAATGGATTGGCTCTGATAAAATTATCAGGATCTCCTAACAAATAAGGATTAAGGAGGGATAAAATAAGTAGAATAGTAAATATGACGATAAATCCTACAATATCTTTGTATGTAAAGTAAGGATGGAAAGGCACTTTGTCAATTTGTGTTTCCCTACCCAGTGGGTTGTTAGCACCTGATTGGTGAAGAAAAAAGATGTGGATAATAGTTATTGCTGCAATAATAAAGGGTAGAACAAAGTGAAATGTGAAAAATCGAGTAAGAGTAGCATTATCAACGGAAAATCCTCCTCAGATTCATTGGACTAGATCAGTTCCAATATAAGGAATAGCTGAAAATAAATTAGTAATAACAGTAGCTCCTCAAAATGACATCTGTCCTCAAGGAAGGACATATCCTAAAAAAGCAGTTGCTATAACTATGAATAAGATTAGAACCCCAACTATTCAAGCATGGAAAATTATATAAGAACCATAGTAGATTCCTCGCCCAATGTGAATATAGAGACAAATAAAGAAGAAAGATGCTCCATTGGCGTGCATAGTTCGAAGTAGTCACCCGTAATTTACGTCTCGACAAATATGGGCAACTCTAGAGAAAGCTAGGTCAATATGAGCAGTATAATGCATAGCTAAGAATAATCCAGTAGCAATTTGGATAACTAGACATAACCCTAAGAGGGAGCCAAAGTTTCAGAAGGTAGAGATGTTTGAGGGTAAAGGCATATCAATTAATGAGTTGTTAACAATTTTAAATAAGGGGTGATGTTTACGGAAAGGTGTTATCATTACAGAGTTAGTCGCAAAGGTCCTTCAAATAAATTAGTAATCTTAACAACAACAATTAGAGTTAATAGAAGATAGAGAATAATAAATAGAGTAAATCCTATAAGATTGCTTGAGTAGATTCATCTAATAACAAATGTATTAGGTAACTCTGATATCAAAGAGGAAGATGGAAAATTAGATCTTAGTTTGTTGAATAATAAATCTCAAAAAAAAATAAGGATAGATAATAATGAAATAAGAAAAATATAAAAAATTATTGAAGAGTAAGAAAAAGAAAATGGTTCATTTGAGGCTAATGAAGTGACGTAGATAAATAAGACAAGCATACCTCCAAGGAAGATTATAAAAAGAATATAAGAAAATCAGTAAGAGTTAGTTGATAGTCCAGTTGTTAGGGAAATAAGTACTGTTTGGATTAAAAGAGTAAGACCCATAGATAGAGGGTGGGTTGTTCGTGTGAATAAAATGGATAATACTAAAATAGGGGGAATAAAAAGTAATGGCATATCAGAGGATAGTTTAAAAAAATATTAATTTTGGGAATTAAAGACAAAGATTTATTCTTTTCCTCTGAAGTTTTAAGAAGAGAACTTCATTTTTGGTTTACAAGACCAAAGTTTTAGATTAAACTATTAAAACTAATGGTAAGTTTTATGAGTGTGACAGTTTATTCTTCAATAGTAGTGGTTTTTTGTGGTGTTTGAGGGTTTATTAGTTATAGAAAACATATACTAAATTCTTTACTTAGACTTGAATTTATAATGCTTGGTGTATTTTGATTACTTAGAATGCAATTGGTATTAGTTGGAAGAGAGATTTATTTCTCTCTTTTTTTTTTAACTCTTGCGGCGTGTGAAGGGTCTTTAGGGTTAACTATATTGATTTTAGTAGTGCGAAGACATGGAAATGATGTATTTTCTAGATTCAATTTGTTGGAATGTTAAAATTTATTGTTCCTATAGTTATATTGATAAAATATAGAAAAGAGTGGAAAGGTGTTCAACTGGGGATATTCTCAATTAGGTTTTTGGTTAGAATTAGCTGTTATCATAATTTTTTTATGTTCAATTCTGGGTTTAATTTAGGAATGGATTATATTAGATACATTATGATCTTGTTAAGGGTTTGAATCGTATCTCTAATTCTTATCTCTAGTCAAAAGATTAACAATTTAGGAAATTTTAAGTCAATATTTATTAATACTAATATTTTATTATTATTATTTCTTATGTTAACTTTTTCGTCTCTTGATTATTTAATATTTTACATTAGGTTTGAAGCATCTCTGATTCCTACTTTAATTTTGATTTTAGGGTGAGGTTACCAGCCAGAGCGTATTAAAGCAGGCATTTATATACTTTTTTATACTTTAGCTTTTTCTTTACCGCTTTTAGTATCTTTATTCATTTATTATTATATAAATGGGAGATTAGTTATTAATTTAGGATCTCCTGTAAGGGACTTGGGTTACCTAAGTAAATTTTGATACTTGAGGACTATTGTAGCTTTTCTCGTCAAGTTACCTATATTTATGTTTCATTTATGGTTACCCAAGGCCCATGTTGAGGCACCTATTGCAGGTTCTATAATTTTAGCAGGAGTATTATTAAAACTCGGAGGTTATGGTTTAATTCGTGTTCTTATAATATTTCAGGAGATTAATAAGATATTTTGCTGATTATGGGTAAGTTTTAGAATTGTAGGTGGAATTTATATTAGATTCATATGTTTACGCCAAGTTGATATAAAGTCTTTAATTGCTTATTCTTCAGTGGTACATATAAGCCTAGTGTTGTGTGGTGTAATAATTTTTAGATGGTGAGGATTAGCTGGGAGAGTAATTCTGATAGTAGGACATGGATTATGTTCGTCGGGCTTGTTTTGTCTAGCTAATATAGTTTATGAGCGTACTAGAAGTCGAAGTTTCTTGGTAAATAAAGGTTTATTGAGGTTTATACCTAGAATAGGTTTATGGTGATTCCTTTTAAGAGTAAGAAATATGGCAAGACCTCCTTCTTTAAACTTAATAGGAGAGGTTATATTAATTTTAACTATACTAACATGAAGAAAAATTTTGATTGTGGGAATTAGTTTATTGTCTTTCTTTAGAGCTAGTTATACTTTATATATATATAGTCTTAGTCAGCATGGAGTTTTTTTTAGGTCACTATATTCTTGTTGTTCTGGAAAAGTTGTGGAATACCTAAGGTTGTTTTTGCATTGATTCCCTTTAAATTTTATAATTTTAAATAGAAGTCTATTGATGATTTAGTAATCCTTAAAAGTATTAAGGAATGGTTTGAAAAATTTCTATACATGAAATTAGTATATTAGGGTTAATAATTATCTCTTTGTTATGTGGCTGCACGGCATTAGCAAAGGTTAAGAGAGGAGTTATAGATGTCGTTGAGTGAGAACTTTTCAGGTTGTTAAGAAGGAGAATTGTATTTACTTTGGTCTTTGATTGAATTTCTTTGTTGTTTATATGTTTTGTTTTAGCTATTTCTAGGAGAGTACTTTTTTATAGTGGGAGATATATGGCTGAAGATAAAACTTTTAATCGATTTATATGACTTGTTTTGGCTTTTGTTCTTTCGATAGGATTTATAGTAATAAGTCCTAATCTAATTAGGATTTTATTAGGTTGGGATGGTCTAGGGCTAGTATCATATGCATTAGTAATTTATTATCAAAATGAAAAGTCTGCTAATGCAGGAATATTAACTATTCTTTCCAATCGAGTTGGTGATGTAGCAATCTTGTTGAGAGTAGGCCTTATAAGAAGTTTAGGTAGATGAAATTTCTCTTTATATAGGTATTATATAGACGATAGTTGGTTATTATTAAAAGTTTTGGTTATAGTATCTGCTATAACGAAGAGAGCTCAAATTCCTTTCTCAGCTTGATTGCCCGCTGCAATAGCAGCACCTACACCTGTATCGGCTTTAGTTCATTCTTCTACTTTGGTCACTGCAGGTGTGTATCTGATAATCCGATTCAGAGCGGCCTTAGAAGGTTCTTTGGTCCAAAGGATGCTGTTAATTATTTCGTGTTTAACAATGTTTATGGCAGGTTTAGGAGCTAATTTTGAGTATGATTTAAAAAAAATTATTGCTCTATCAACTTTAAGTCAGTTAGGAGTTATACTGAGAATTTTATCTTTAGGGTTTCCTGATTTAGCATTTTTCCATTTGTTGAGACATGCTTTATTTAAAGCTTTACTTTTTATGTGTGCTGGAGTTGTTATTCACAGGGTAGGAGGGTATCAGGATATTCGGTTTATAGGAAATTTAGTAAAATTTATACCTTTAACTGTATCATATATAACCATTGCCAACCTAGCTTTATGTGGATTCCCCTTTTTAGCAGGATTTTATTCTAAAGATATAATTTTAGAGGTCGCATTTATGAGATGAATCAATTTTGTTTCTTTAATTTTGTATGTATTGGCTACAGGGCTAACAGTCATATATACTTTACGTCTAATTTTTTATTCAATTAGAGGGGAATATAATTTAGGGTGTATCTCAAATCTTTGTGATGAGGATTTTATTATAACTAATTCTATAAGTGTATTAGGGTTAGGGGCTATCGTAGGAGGGTCTATGTTAAGATGGAGGCTGTTTCCTGCCTGTTGTATGATCTGTATAAGATTTTTTATAAAGATGTTAGTGTTAATAGTAAGGGTTTTAGGAGGACTTTTAGGTTATATATTAAATATTATAAGAGTTAATTATAAGTTGAAAAGACTAGATAACTACAGTAAGGTAACAGTAATGGGTTCTATATGGTTTATACCTTTATTGAGGACTTTAAAGTTAAGAGAAAAGAGATTAGGGGTAGGGTCTAATATAGAAAAAGTAGCTGATAAAGGTTGATTTGAGTTTTATGGAGGACAAGGCTTATACTATATATTTAGCTATTGGTTCCATGTTTTAAATTTAATGCAGTTAAACAGGATCAAGGTTTTTATAAAAATATCAATTATTGTTATAGTTGTATTCTTAATATTGGTGTTATATTTACATAATTCAAATTTAGAATATTGCATTGAAGCTGCAAAAGTAAGAGTTTTCTTTGTAAATATACTTTAATAGTTTAAAAAAAATATCAGCTTGTGGCGCTAAAGATGTAAAGCTTTACTTAAAGTAAAAGGTATTAGAAAAAGAAAAGGAGTTTTTAGAAAAATTCTTTTTCAGTTTTACAACGAAAATGTAAGGTGTTCGTTTACACCATAAAAACAGGAATATAAACGGAATTCAACCGCTTGAAAAAAAGTTAGAAGCTTTTAAAAGATATTCCTTTAAATCTTGATTGGAAGAAATTCTTCAATTTTATTATTAACAGTAATATACCTCTCTTTGGTTTCAATCAATTATTAGAGGCTTTAGCCAAAGTCTAGGTCGAAACTAGATGCGATAAGGTTCGCTTTCTAATAGATAGATTAAACCAGTTTTAATAAACACTTTATGAATGCAACTCATATGTCATAGCTTAGACTATGGTCTAAATTTATTTAGATCATTCTAAAGCTCCTTGAGCTCACTCATAATATAAACCTAGGAGAAGAATAAGAAGGAAAAGGGCTCTGGTAAGAAGTCATGTAAAGATCTTAGTAATATTAAAAATTGATGCTAGGGGAAGTAGAAGTGTGATTTCTACATCAAAAATTAAAAAAATTACTGCGATTAGAAAAAATCGTAGTGAAAGGGGGAATCGTGCTGATCCTTTAGGATCAAAGCCACATTCGTAAGGAGAATTCTTTTCACGGTCAGTAATTGTCTTTTTTGAGATAAGAGATGCTAGCAGTATAACTGCAACACAAATAATGATTGTTAGAAAGGATATAATTGATAAAGTAAGAATTATTTTTCCTAGAGACTAGACTTTCTGATTGGAAGTCAGATATACTTGTTATATTAGAAAAATTAACCTCCTCATCAGTAGATGAATACATAGAGGAATAATCAAACTACGTCTACGAAATGTCAATACCAAGCTGCGGCTTCAAATCCAACGTGATGGTTAGATGAAAAATGACAAAAGAATAATCGTAAAAAACAAATAAATAAGAAGGAAGTACCAATAATTACATGTAATCCATGAAATCCGGTAGCTACAAAAAAAGTTGAACCAAAAACAGAATCTGCGATTGAGAAAGGAGCTTCGATATATTCAAAGGCCTGAAGTAAAGTAAAATAAAATCCTAAAATAATAGTAAGTCCTAATCTTTGGATAGCTTGGCTATGGTTAGATTCTATAATAGCATGGTGAGCTCATGTTACCGTGGCCCCTGAAGACAGTAGGATTGTAGTATTAAGAAGAGGAATTTGAAATGGGTTGAAAGGTTGGATTCTCTGAGGAGGTCAGTTTATACCGATTTCGATAGTTGGGGCTAACCTTCTATGGAAGAAAGCCCAGAAAAATGAGAAAAAGAATAAAACTTCGGAGGCAATGAAAAGAATTATTCCTCATCGTAGGCCCTTCACTACAATAGAGGTGTGGTGACCTTGGAAAGTACCTTCTCGGGTAATATCACGTCACCATTGATATATTGTGAGAATAATGGCGATGAATCTTAAAAGTAAAAGATTAAAGTTGTATTGATGGAATCATTTAATTAGTCCCGTAGTTAGCATTATAGCACTAATTGAGCCAGTTAAGGGTCAAGGTCTTGAATCTACTAAATGGTAAGGATGGAATCCGTGCGATGATGACATTAGTTAATTTCTCTAGTATAAAGAGTTCTTAAAACAGCAAAAACGTAAGACTGAATAATAGCGACAGCTGATTCTAGGGTGAGAAGTAAGATTTGAGAAAAAATTAAAATCGACAATAAAATAGAAGATCTCATTGAAGGACCTGTATTACCTAATAAAGTTAAAAGGAGATGTCCTGCAATTATATTTGCAGCTAGTCGGACAGCTAAAGTTCCAGGTCGAATAATATTACTGATTGTTTCAATTAATACTATAAACGGTATAAGCACTGAAGGAGTTCCCTGCGGAACTAAGTGAGCAAATATATGTTGAGTATGGTTTACTCATCCTATAAATATCAAGGTGACTCATAAAGGTAGGGAAAGAGCTAATGTCATTGCTATATGACTTGACCTAGTAAAAACGTATGGTAATAGACCTAAGAAATTATTATATAAAATTAAAGAAAACAGTGAGGTAAAAAATAAAGTTGAACCTAAGCAATTTACAGTGAGTAAGGCTTTAAATTCTTTGTGCAGCGTAAATATAATATTTCTTCAACATAGAGATCAACGTGAGGGAGAGGATCAGTATAAGTAAGGGATAAATAAAATACCTAACAAAGTGGAAGATCAATTTAAGGACAAATTAAAAATTCTTGAGGAAGGTTCAAAAATAGAAAATAAGTTAGCTATAATTTTCAGTTAGATTGAGGAGAAGTGTAAGGAAGAATGTTATCCGAGTTAATTTTTTCAAAGGGTTTAATAAAATAATTTAATGTTAGAAATACGATAAATCTTAAAAGGAAGAATATATATAAATAAAGTCACAAAAGAGGAGCTATTTGAGGCATTAAGAAATATCTAAAGAAGATTACTTTAACATGACAAATTAATATTATGAATTAACTAATTTCTTTCACCAGAAGTAGGCGATAAATTACTATGATAGGTTTAAAAGACCTACACTTACTTTCAGTCATCGGGTGAGTCGGAGTATGAAGAAATTCAATTTAAGAAAGAGTTTGTATTAACTCTTTCAATTACAATTGGTATAAATCTGTGGTTTGCACCACAGATTTCAGAACATTGTCCATAGAAGAGGCCTGGGCGAGACATTATAAAACTAACTTGATTAAGACGGCCAGGGATAGCATCTGCTTTTACTCCTAGAGCAGGAACTGTTCATGAATGAATAACGTCCGCTGCGGTAATAATTATACGAACTTGGGTGTTCATAGGTAGAACAGTTCGGTTATCAACATCTAGTAGACGGAATCTAGACAATTCAAGGTCGTTAGTTGGCGTTATATAAGAATCAAATTCAATATTGAGAAAATCTGAGTATTCATATCTTCAGTATCACTGATGACCGATTGTTTTAAGAGTAATAGAAGGGTTATTAACTTCATCTAATAGATATAGAAGTCGCAGCGAAGGTATAGCAATAAACACAAGAATAATGGCAGGAACTGTAGTTCAGATAAGTTCAATCGTTTGGTGTTCTAACATATATCGGTTGATCAGAGAGTTATAAAGAATTGAAGTTATTATAAACCCTACAAATGTAATGATTATAATAAGGACAATCATAATGTGATCGTGGAAAAAAATTAATTGTTCTATAAGAGGGGAAGCTCTATCTTGAAATCTTAAGTATGATCATGTTGCCATTAAGAGTAGAAGTTCATAAAGGTAATTCTAAAAGAAGTTAAAAATTACTTCATAATAGGAGCTTAAATCCTATGCATTTATTCTGCCATTTTAGAAATTAGTAATAATTGGGATTTCTATATAAGAGTGATCAGATGGAGGGTAAGCGTGCCTTCACTCAATCGAAGAAGGGAGGAAAGGAGAGAATAAAACTGGTCGATTTGAAATAAGGGCTTCCCAGATTACAATTATAAAGATTAGTATAGCAACAAGTGAAATTATTGATCCTATAGAGGATACAATATTTCATGTGGTGTATGCATCTGGGTAATCAGAGTAACGACGAGGTATACCATTAAGTCCTAAAAAGTGTTGGGGAAAGAATGTAAAGTTTACTCCAATAAACATGATAGAAAAGTGGATTTTTATTCATTTAGGGTTTAATGATAGTCCTGTAAATAATGGAAATCAGTGGGCAATACCAGCAAAAATTCCAAATACAGCACCTATAGATAGTACGTAGTGGAAGTGGGCCACTACATAGTATGTGTCGTGTAGGATAATATCAATAGAAGAGTTAGCTAAGACTACTCCAGTGAGTCCTCCGACAGTAAATAAGAAAATAAATCCTAAGGCTCAAAGCATGGATGGTCTATAATTAATTTGAGTTCCGTGTAAGGTACTTAATCAACTAAAAATTTTAATTCCTGTAGGTACAGCAATAATTATAGTGGCTGAAGTAAAGTAAGCTCGTGTATCTACGTCTATACCGACAGTAAACATGTGGTGTGCTCAAACAATAAATCCTAAAATTCCAATGGCAAGCATTGCGTAGATTATACCAAGTGTACCAAATGATTCTTTTTTTCCGGATTCTTGTCTTACAATGTGAGAAATTATACCAAAAGCAGGCAGAATTAAAATATAGACTTCAGGATGTCCAAAGAATCAGAAAAGGTGCTGGTAAAGAACAGGGTCTCCACCTCCAGCAGGGTCAAAGAAGGATGTGTTAAGGTTTCGATCAGTTAAAAGTATAGTGATAGCTCCTGCTAAAACAGGTAATGATAATAGTAAGAGGATAGCAGTAATAAATACGGACCAAACAAATAGTGGTATTTGGTCTATTCTTATACCAAAAGATCGTATATTAATAACTGTTGTTATAAAATTAACTGCCCCTAAAATAGAGGAAACACCGGCAAGGTGAAGAGAAAAAATACCAAGGTCAACTGAAGCACCAGCGTGGGCAATAGCGGCAGATAGAGGTGGATACACTGTCCATCCGGTACCTACACCTCTTTCAACTATTCCTCTTATCAAAAGAAGGGTTAGGGAAGGAGGGAGAAGTCAAAATCTTATATTATTTATTCGTGGGAATGCTATATCAGGAGCTCCTAATATAAGTGGAACTAGTCAGTTTCCGAATCCTCCAATTATAATGGGTATAACTATAAAAAAAATTATAACGAAAGCATGGGCTGTAACCACCACATTATAAATCTGATCATTTCCAATAAGTGTTCCAGGTTGTCCTAGTTCTGCTCGAATGATTAGACTTAATGATGTTCCTACTATTCCTGATCATGCTCCGAAAATGAAATATAAGGTACCAATATCTTTATGGTTTGTTGAAAAGAATCATCGTTGCAT